ATTAGTAGTTGTTGTTCTTGTTTCTTTAGTACCTTTAGTGGTTCCTATACCTGTCATGTTCCTTGGATTATTTACAAGTGGTATTCAAGCTCTGATTTTTGCAACTTTAGCTGCGGCTTATATAGGGGAATCCATGGAGGGCCATCATTGACTCGTTTTTGAAAGATTCTTTTTTAGCTTATCCCAAGGCAATGTATGCGTGGCTCAAAAAAAATCTAATCTAATTCTAATTAGGAAATCTAACTATTATACAACTCACTATATACAATCTCGAGTAATAGCCAAAGATATTAGAGTAGAGAGTTGTAAAATAAAAAAGGGAAAGAGATCTAAAAGATATTTTTCCTAAAATTATTGGTTGGTCCACTTATATTATACCATTCTCTCCTGAATAGATATTTATTTTCTATTGTTGGTCGGCCAATCCTAATATTTCCTATTCGGAATCATAATTTGAATTTGAATAATAATTCTTGTGGTTTACGACGTGTGAGTAAAAAAAGAGGGGTGCTCTATAGAGGGATTCCCCTTTCAGTTAATTTTCTTCAGCGATTGACCAAAATAAAATTTTCAGAAAAAAGAAATTGCGTGAACTTAGATCAATCAAATAATGATATTTCTATCCAATAATTCGGCCTAAGCAATTTGTTTATTTAGATTGTTTCCATGCGGGAGAATGATAAAGAAAGGGGAAGAAGTATTTACAAACAAAAAAGGGATTCAGAAAAAATAGGGTGATTCGGATCGGAGAGGGAGGTTCTTATAGGTATATTATATGTAAAAACGCTATGCTATAAGTCAACTTGTTTTTCGACGCATAATTCTCGAATTCGATTGAATCTAAGATGAATGAAGAGTTGGTTTACGTTATGGAATAAAGACATGTATAGGTGATTGATATTAAATATTTACTAGTTATATATGAACTAAAGATATATTCAATTTGCCCTACTACTAGTAAATTTGCCCTACTACTAGAAATTTCGATGGCTATTCCAATAGAAGTCCTTCCGTATCCTCTGGGACTGTGAGTTGAATGAATAAACAGATGACATAAAGAAAAAAATCGAAGAATTCAAAGAATGGTTCGGAACAAAGAAATGGACGGACGAAAGTCGTACGGATTCGCAAAGACTTTGTCGATAGGAACTAAAAAGGAGATATCGAAGTAAAGTAGTTTTGATCCTTGAATAAGATTATTACTTCAATTTTAAGTTTGTAGTGACTTCGACTGGATGAATTGTAGCGATGGAATGATTAAGTTAGAATTCATCGGCTGACTGTATCATTAACCATTTTTTTTTGTATGAGGAACTTATCATGAATCCATTGATTTCTGCCGCTTCCGTTATTGCTGCTGGATTGGCTGTAGGGCTTGCTTCTATTGGACCTGGAGTTGGTCAAGGTACTGCTGCGGGCCAAGCTGTAGAAGGTATCGCGAGACAGCCTGAGGCGGAGGGAAAAATACGAGGTACTTTATTGCTTAGTCTAGCTTTTATGGAAGCTTTAACAATTTATGGCCTGGTTGTAGCATTAGCACTTTTATTTGCGAATCCTTTTGTTTAATCTTATAAATTCAAAAAAGCAATAACCACGGGAAGGGCTGATTTGTGGATGAGGAATTAGCATACTCACTCGCTTTCATCCTTCCCGTTCGTAGTCTAAGGAACCCCCTTTTAGATTTTTTAGGAAGAGTTTAAACAAAGGGGGTAATTCACCATTTCTAAATCGAATCTTTTCGATTTAGAAATAGTAAAATTGATATATATACCAAAGGGGGGGCAGGGCGATACAAAAAGAACTCTGTTCTTTTTTTTAGTCTATCTATAAGAGGAGATCATATGAAAAATGTAACCGATTCTTTCGTTTCTTTAGGCCACTGGCCGTCCGCCGGGAGTTTCGGGTTTAATACCGATATTTTAGCAACAAATCTAATAAATCTAAGTGTAGTGCTTGGGGTATTGGTTTTTTTTGGAAAGGGAGTGTGTGCGAGTTGTTTATTTCAAGAATAGGCTGGATCCAACCAGCTGTACTTTTTATGTTATAACTAGGAAAAGGAGGTACATTATCTCACGAATGACTTCTGAATAAAGAAATCATATGCAAGAACCATAGCATTTCGTGATTCGTTGGTAAATCCGCTTTGATTCTCTATCAACCAAAAATGTGGGACCATTTACTATGGTTAAAGCTAAATCGTTTGAAGTCCAGACGCAGCATGGTACTCTTTCTACCACAATATTAATATAGAGATGCTTTCAAAATGAATAATTTATCTATATAAGAACACTCATATGGATAAAATTATTTGAACCCCTTATTAGAAAAATTGGGATTAAACCCCCTTTTATCCAATGATGAATCGACGACCTATGTATGTTTATTAAAGGAAGAAAACACCCTTGTTGGATTTTTGGATAAAAAAAAAGAAACAACTTTGCTGACAATTACATATTTTTGTTTGGTCAGAAGAGTCCTCCGACTTTTTTGGTTTTGGATT